AAATAAAGAAAAGGGGTAAAGTGAATTCTTCTCAATATACATACTAGGATTAGGACTATGATACAAGTAATTCCTGACATCTGGTCGAAAAGGACTAGAAAATATAAAGAGAGGCAAAAGGCTTTTCATAATTTTTTTGGTTATTTTTTACGACTTTTATAAAGCTAAATAGACAGATCTAAAAGTTCATTTCGGATAATTGAACCTTCTCAAACTGTTTCTTTTTAAGAACCAAAAAGATTTGTGCCAAAACAACCGATCCTAAGAAGAACAAAAGTCCTTGGACACGTAATGGATCTTGAAGTACTATTTCCGCATCCCCCTGACCAAATCCACCCACATTAGGATTACTCGTTAATGGTTGATCGAGTTTAATGGATTCGCCCTCTGAAACAAGAAGTTCTAGGCCTCGAGGAATAATATCAATCACTTGGCGTCCATTCGATGCATCCACTATGGTTATTTCGTATCCCCCCTTTTCTTTTCGTAAAATTTTGCTTATTATCCCTCCTGCCGTAGCATTATAAACTGTATTGTTACTTTTGCTACCATCAGGATAAATCTGGCCCCTTCCCCTGTTTCCGCCTACGTATATAGGATATTTTAAGAAGTGAACATCTTTATTAGTAGCAGGGTCTGGGGCAAGAATAGGAAAGGTTATTTCACTATATTTTTGACCAGGAACAGGACCTATCACAAGAATATTTTTATTATTGGGGCGATAATTCTGAAAAGACAGATTTCCTATCTTTTCTTTCATCTCGGGTGAAATACGATCAGGGGGGGCTAATTCAAACCCCTCCGGTAAAATAAGAACAGCTCCCACATTCAAAGCTCCCTTTTTACCATTAGCTAGAACTTGTTTTAGTTGCATATCATAAGGAATTTTAACAACTGCTTCAAATACAGTATCAGGGAGTACCGCTTGTGGAACCTCAATATCCACGGGCTTATTAGCTAAATGGCAATTGGCACATACAATACGCCCAGTTGCCTCTCGTGGATTTTCATAATTCTGCTGGGCAAAAATCGGATATGCACTTGAAATGGATGCCCAAGTTATTATATATATCATGAGTGAGACAGATATGGAGCGAGTAATCTCTTCCCTTATCCAAGAAAAGGTATTTCTAGTTTGCATGGTCCAATCATTTATCCCGAAAATTTCTACAATAAAGTTAGGTAGGTTTATAATATACTTCCCTAGCCACAATTCTGCTATTTACGTTTACTGAAAAAATAAATTTTTTTTTTTGAAATATACAAGGAATACCTCGTGGGTAAAAAGAGTAAAGTAAATACGACTTTGATTTGGTTATGATGTATAAGGTAAGAAAGATTAGAATTGGATCAGTGAATCATTTTTTAGTCATTTATTGCATGATAAATCACTACAAGTGATGGAGATACGCGATTTAAATAACGAAAGATCCAATATTTAAAAATTGTATCAAGAATGACTGGAAAGGTAGAAACTAGACCAGATAAAATTTGCTCATAATGAGCAAACCCAAAATCTTTGTAAATATAACCAATCATTAGTTCCCAACCGTGAGGCGAATGGAATCCGATACATAAATCAGTTAATAAAAGAATAGAAAAAGCTTTAATTGTATCACTTAAATTATATAGGAATTCTTGAACCCAAGAATTCATAATAAAAAGCTTTTCCTTACCCCAAAAGGAATAACCACTTAGAATAACGAAAGATATTAGATTTGTCGAGAAGTGCAAGATTGTATGGATACGATACTCATTGTGTATCTTGATGAATTGGATCGTTTCTTTGTGGATTCCTAGACTAAATTGTTGTAAATCGGTTTCTGGGTATTCCTTTATCATTTCATCCAGCTGGAATAGTTCTTCTAATTGTATGAATTTTTCTAGAACACTTTTTTCTTGAATATCATTCAAAAAGGTTTCGCATTGTCTAGTATTCCACCAATTAGTAATCCAAGTTTTCAAACTTTTATTACAGCAGAGAGAGATCAACCAGGGCAAAAAGACTATAGATGTAAAATAAAAAAAAGGAATGAATGTTTTCTTTTTTGCCATTTTGAATCTGTGAATTGTTAATGAACCTGCCTCATTTGTTGATTCTATTAGATCTAATATTTCTATCGAGCATGAGTTTCTATTATAATTCGAATAGAATGTATTCAGCCTATGAATCCATTTTCTCTTTTTCTTTTGATTCAATACTTAGTCTTTGCTTTGAATCTATAAAGAATACATAAATAGACTCAGAATACACTTCCAATTTGAATCAATAAAAAATTTTTGTTTCTAGGATGTTATTCCGACTTTTTTCGATCAACACTAAAAGAACGTTTTCAAATTTCTATACGAAGAAACTCCTTTTCTATCAAATATATCAAAAAAAAATGAGCCTATAAAGAATAGATGAATGTTCAATTGAAAAAAAATAAAGAAATTTTTTAGTTTTTTCTTCCTACTGCCAAAGCGTTTAGTCTTTTAAAATTAATTCGTTTCAAAAAACTTCAATTGGTACACGCAAGAAGTAAGCCAATTCGGCAGCTTTTTGCTCAATTTCTCGTGTAGTAAAATTCTCATCAGTACGAATTAAAGGAATAGCCCCTTGACCTCGAATTTCCATATAAAGGACACGCCGAGCAGAAACACCCTCTTTAACTTCTATTCTGATGGACTGAATATCTTTCATAAGGAATCGTAAAAAGATGCGACGACTTTTTCCAGGAAATCCCCAACGAAAAATACGCACTATTCCTTTTTTTCGGTCGAAAAGATCATAACCACTACCCACATTCCACAAAATAGTGCACCACAAATAGCAACTAATAAAGAGACCTGCGATCCCATAGAAAGACATCACAATCCCTTGCGGAAAAAAAACGATTTGCTGAGACGGAAATAACGATATAAAATTTCTACCAAGATAACTGGAAGTTCCAACCAATACGAATCCTAATGAACCTAAAAATAGTATAAAGGCCCATAAGAAATTACTTGTTTTTCGAGACCCCGTTATAAATTCTATCCATATAGATTCTGATCGCCAACTCATATATATTAGACCCAGTTATACAATTTTTTGGAGTTGAGAAAATATGACTTTCCTTTTTTTTTTCAAAGTGACTCTCATCAACTATTTTGTTGTGAACCTTTACCTTAGGAGTAATTCATAGAATTTTTTATATCTAAAATAATAACATCTCCTTACTTTAATATGATCCCCTATAGCTATATACATACAAATAAATACATTGACTTGAATTTCATACATCGGCCCGATGATGATACTTTTTTCAAAAGAGCGCAAAATTATTTACCCATATAATACGTTTACACATGCATAAGAGCTTTTTTTTTTATATTTATGTTTGTAGGAATCTATGTGTTATACAATATTCTACCAAATGGGTCTTATCGAATCGAAGTTTTTAAAATAAAAAAAGGAGTGATACGATTAGGTCTCATCCGATCTAAAAAATCTTATTTTTTTGAATATGAAGAAATAAAGAAGCCATTGCAAGTGCCGGAAAGACTAGGCCTACTAAAGGCACAAAAATAGAGGGTAAGTTGTTGAAAGTTGTCATAAAATGGGTACCTCAATTTAATATTTGTACCTGTTATTGTTATATTCTGAATTCTAAAGATATATTAGAATATATTGTATTTTTATTATTTCTATTATATATATTATATAATTATACTTAAGTATCTTTAAGTAAATATATATCTAATACAAATATACAACCTAATAGAAATAGAATAAAAAATTAGGTACAAGAAGCGCCAAAATAAATAAATGGACTTATTCATCTTTCAAAATAAACAAAATAAAATAGATGTACCATAATCCCTATGATTCTTTTTGTTATTTTTGTCTTCTATTTCTATGTAGTGATTAATAAATAAAAATTTTTATTCCATTACAAATTTCTACACAATTTATTAGAATCTGATCCAAAAACAGGGAGTTTTCGGGAAATGCAATAAATATGGAAGACTCTCTATAGATCTGTATATATCTCTATTTGAGATATCTATACATATGCAAGCAAGAGAGGAAAACGAACTTTGTTTTATTTGTCTAGTCGAATTTGAACTTCCCGAAAGCAAAAATTCACTTTTTATCTTGTTGATAGAGGTTTACTGAGTAGTAAACATAAAAAAAATGATTCTAAATAAAAATGCATTTTTCAGGGTTTTCGTTTAATTCTGATAAGCTAACTGTTATATTTGATTTAATTTTTGTTCAAAGGAAAAAAAGCATGGAGCTGAAATAACTCACTCAGAACACCTTTTAAAGTATTACGTGGTACAATTGCATCCAACAAGCCCTTACGTAATAAAGATTCAGCCGCCTGTGAACCTTCAGGCATGGCTTTTTTCAATGTTTGTTCAATTACTCTTTTACCCGCAAACGCAATATAGGCATAGGGTTCGGCAATAATAATATCCCCCAACATACCAAAACTAGCTGTCACCCCACCGGTAGTAGGAGATGTAAGAATTGATATATAGAATAACTTTTTACTTGATTGATAATCACATAAAACCGCAGAAATTTTAGCCATTTGCATCAAACTTAAACTTCCTTCTTGCATTCGTGCTCCTCCGGAAGAACACACTAAAATAAGAGGTAAACGTTGATTGGTAGCATACTCAACCAAACGAGTTATTTTTTCGCCTACTACGGATCCCATACTACCCCCCAGAAACTGAAAATCCATAACCCCAATGGCTACCGGAATACCGTTTAGTTGACCTGTACCCGTTTGAACAGCGTCAGTCAATCCTGTCAGTTTTTGAGCAGAGGCAATACGCTTTTTATAAGTATCCTCTCGCGAATGAAATTTAATGGGATCCGCAGAGAACATGTCTTCATCCATAGGGTTCCAAGTACCCCGATCAATCGAAAGCTCGATTCTCTCTGAACTAGTCATTTTCAAATAATGTCCACATTCTTCACAAACATTCATTTCGGTTTTCTTATATATTAATTCATAACAATT